TGTTTTTAGTCCAGCAAAGTAAATGTAAATAGTAAAGAAAAAAACAAGAAAAAAAGAATTATAAAATAATAAGAAGAACTCACATTTTGATTCTATTTTGACTCTATATCATAGGAATGGAAATAGTTCTTCTTATTATTGTTGTTGCTTTAATAACAAGCATTTTTGTTTTCAAATCAGATAAATTTTTTTCTATCTATGATTCATTGGAACAAAAAAGGGCCTGGATAGGTCAGTACCTATCCGGGCCGTGGGAATAAAATAAAAAGGCCCTTTTGAACAAACTCAAAGAAAGATTCTTTTTTTTTCTATATTTCTATTGGAAATATATTTTTCGAGCCCTTACTTTATGGAATTGGAATTGCTGATAAAAGTTGTATATATCTATATAATAAAAAGAGATAAAAAAATAATAAAGAAAGATAAAGAAAGACTTTTTCAATCTTTACTTTATGTATGGGAGAGATGGCTGAGTGGACTAAAGCGGCGGATTGCTAATCCGTTGTACGAGTTATTCGTACCGAGGGTTCGAATCCCTCTCTTTCCGTTTCCATTGATGAATTGATATTTTATTTATCTTTCGAATTTCTCGAACCCTTTTTCTTTTTTCATAGTTAAAGGTGTGGAATAGATAAAATCCGAAGAAAATTTGAAAATCAAGTAAGGAAAATGCCTTTATTTTTTATTCTTCATTCTTCACGCCCAGGATTACGTCCCGGATCATTAGATAGGAATCCGAAGATGAAGAGAGAAACAAAGAATATCACTACTGTGTAAACGAAGAGTTTGAGAGTAAGCATTACACAATCTCCAAGATCATTTTTTGGGAAAAAGAGAATAGATTTTCCATTTTTATACCACATATCCTATTTTGACTCCTATTTTGACACCAAGACATGAGAAGTAGTTTCTAGAAATGGAAAAGCATTTTCAAAAAATCATTTGTAATTAAGAGTCTTTCATTGCCAAAATTTTCTTTCATACCCACAATTAGATATTGTGGGGGACCCTAATTAATAGTGCCTTTCACTGGAAAAAGGAAAGGGTTAGAATGAGGTGATACAGATTTATTGCGACTATCCGATACTTTGACTTTCAATGTTTTAATTGAGGGTTCATAATCTAAGATTTTTCTAATCTTATCAATTGTTAGAATTTTTTTTCTCGAAGAAATCATGAATTTTTCTAGGGCAGTATTAAATATTTCATCGAAAACTTACAGCGGCTTGCCAAACAAAGGCTAAGAGAAAAAAGAACAGAGGTATGACTGGCATAACATCTACGATTGGATTCAAAAAAGCATAGGCTTCGGGCAATTTGGCGAAGAAAAAATTACTCGAATAAAGGGCAGAATTAAGACAGATACAGATCAAACTAAAGATATTAAGCATAACAAACATTTTGTTCTTGGAGATAATTGAATTTTGATTGAGTTATTGATATGGTATTGATATAAGGGAAAAAAGAATAAAGTAGGGTAGACCAAAAAATCCTTCTTTTTCTTTTAACTCACCCAATCAAGAATACTTCAAGTCTCAAAAGAGAATAGAAGAAATCATACTTTCATAAATATCTTAATTGAATTATATGTAATGATCAATAAATTCAGTTTAATTCTATGTCTATACGTGTCAAAATCCTAGCAACAATCTAATCTATTCCATAAATATTTGGACTGGAATTGACGAACGACTAATAACAATATTAGTGTTTATTAGTGTCGACTAGAAATCTAAATGGGGCGTGGCCAAGTGGTAAGGCAACGGGTTTTGGTCCCGCTATTCGGAGGTTCGAATCCTTCCGTCCCAGAGCGTACCAATTATATCAGAATAAAGATTGCTTTAAAAGTCGGAGGGGCCTTTGATTCTATGCCCATCCCCTTCATATTGAAGGTTAGTTACTTAGAAAAACCTTACGTCTCATATCCATTTGCATTCTCAATGATGCATTCTAGATCGAAATCCGAAAGAAAAGCCTCTATATTCCCTATCTATTATTCCCTATCCCTTAAATGAGGTAGCCTAATTATTAATTCTCTGTGGATTGTTTTATTAAAAAATAAACAAGAGGGTTTTCTTGGTACTAATGGAATTCAATTAATGGGATTAAATCTCTTAAGGCTAGGTTAGGGGAAACTAAAATAAAAATAGGAACAAAGACTCGTTTGGCTTTGTACCTAGACAAGATAGTCTAGCATCCCGTAAAAGAGGATCTTTTTTTTTATTTATGATTCATCATCCCATATTATTTGTGAAATAGATCAGTAAATAGATCAGTAGTGGAAGGTATCAATTTCAATATCGGTGTCTGTACAAATCTCATTAACAAACAATCAAGTTACATATGTAACAAATCCATTTTCTTTGAACCTCAGTTTTAGGTATTTCGTCTTTGGCTCTAATGAATTATTGTAAATCTATTATTGTAAATCTATGTAACAATTCAGACGGGGCAATTCATACATTCTATTTACTTTTTACTTTATGGAAAGATTCTTATGGAAAAATTACAGAAAGATTACTGAACCTCAAGTCAAACAAAATATAACAAAATACCTAAAAAATGAGGAAGGAAATTTTTAGATGTATGTATTTGTTATCGTTCTATTTCAGCGACAATGAGGTTTCGATTTTCGTGAAAAAGATTTATGATCTTTAAAATTTTTTAAATTAAAATATTTCACATAGAATATCCATAATTACTTCCAGTAACAATTGTTCAGTCTAAGATACAGAAATCTCCTATTCTTTCGGTTCTTATTTTATCAATCATATGAAAGAATAACGATCTAAATCTTCTTCACGAAAAAAAACGAAGAGAAATTGGATTTTTTTTTGATCTATCTATTTGCTTTAAATCATTGTTGGTTCAGTTCAAAACGAAACATGGATTTATCTCTCTTATTTATAAGGATCAAATGCGGTTTTTTTTATTGTTTGTAAAACTTTATTCAACTCAAATAATGATGTAATGATGTCGAAGTAGTCAATTTTTTCAATTAAATATTTGTAATGATTTATTATTAGATTAGTCTTTCGTACTTGAAGAAGTATTAGATTGATGAATCTATCCTATTGTGTCACTTGAAGATGCAGATTCAAAAATAACTCATTTATTTTATATTTGTATCCTTTTATTTTTATATAAATTTGATTTTTATAAAAATTTTTATAAATATATAAATATAAATGTCTATTATATTATGTATTATAAAATATATAATAATATTATATTTTATCATATCTATAATTATTTTAGAATATTTATAATAATATATATATAATTATAGATATTCTTCTATTATTATACTATTTATATATTATAGATATATTATAGATAAATTATAGATATTAGAATATCTAATTTTATATTTATATGTAATTTTATAGGTATAAAAGATATAAAAATATAAATCATTTTATAGATATATAATTTATCTAGATTATAGATATAAGAAAATCTAATAAAAAATGTTGCATTCATACAATAAAATACGGGATTAAGTTGAATTCTTGATGAGACATCTTCAGAAAAATATCTACACATCCATAAAAAAAAAGAAACAAGTATAGATTACTATGTACCGACTAAAACAATGACTATTCATGGTTCCATAATTGAATCAATTACATACCGGCTCCAAACTAGAGGAATGTTATGGTAAAACTTCGTTTGAAACGATGTGGTAGAAAGCAACGTGCGACTTGAAGGACATGATCAGTTGTGGATTTTTACACCCACCATTTTTTTATATTCAAATTTTATTATATAGTTATATAGGAATGAAGGTGCTCTTGGCTCGACATCGTTTGTTCTGCTCCACTAGAAGAACCCCTCTTTTCTTTTTTTGTTGGGTTGTAATGTAAATAGTACATGATGGAGCTCGAGTAGAAAGTATTGATTCATTTCTCGGGGGCAAGGATCTAGGGTTAGTGCCAATCAAGAAGTTGGAAATACTTTGTAAGTATATCTTCGATATAGACGAAAGGATACAATTCAAGCAAGTTTAAAATCCAAAAAGAAAATTTGTTTGAATTTGTAGAACACTTTCAATCAAAAGTGTATCGTGCGGGAATCAACCGTTCGTATGATTCTTTGATAAAAATAAATCACAAAAAAAAGGTATGTTGCTGCCATTTTGAAAGGATTAAGGATCATCGAAGTAATGTCTAAACCCAATGATTTAAAACAGAAATAAAGGATCCCGGAACAAGGAAACGCCGTTTTCAATTGTCTCAAAAACTAGGATTAGGATCAGAATGACGAATACAATAGATTTTAAACGAGACAAACAAAAAGGGGGTTAGAGACCGCTCAATAAATGAAATGCCTAAGGGTTGTCCTTTGAGCTATTTGAGAGTTATCCAACTTGAGTTATGAGTACGAATGATTTTAGATTTTTGGGGAAAGAAGAACAAAAAAAAGGACTTAAATTAAATCATAGTCTAATGAATTTGATGATTTTATAGATCTATTTGCCATTGGAATTCTATACATCGACATAACTTTGAATCATTTTTTCTCGAGCCGTACGAGGAGAAAACTTCTTATACGTTTCTAGGGGGGGGGGGTATTGTTCACCTACATCTATCCCAATGAGCCGTCTATCGAATCGTTGCAATTGATGCTCGATCCCGAAGAGAAGGAAGAGATCTTCGGAAAGTGGGTTTTTATGATCCGATAAAGAATCAAACTTATTCAAATGTTCCTGCTATTCTATATTTCCTTGAAAAAGGAGCTCAACCTACAGGAACTGTTCATGATATTTCAAAGAAAGCGGAGGTTTTTACGGAACTTCGTCTTAATCAAACGAAATTCAAATTCAATCAATGAAATACAAAAAACGAGGGGGGGATGACTCGTATATAGCTTTGTATAACTTTCTCTACTACTGCCCCTTAATCTATCTTATTGATATAAGATGGATAGAAAAAAGATCAAGTGAATAGATGAAGGAATTATATCTAGAAATATAAAATTCTGACATTACCTTCAATCAG